GGGTCAAATCAATACGCTCTAAGAAGAAATATTTGAATATCAATCTCATCGATATCATCGATCTCATAAGTATCATACCAAATCCCATCAATCGAATCACTTTTTCGAGAAATACGAGACATCTAAGTCATACAAGTAAAGAGATCTATTCAGTGATAAGAAAAAGAAAAAACGTGAACGGGGACTGGATTGATGATAAAATAGAATCCTGGGTTGCAAACAGTGATTCGATTGATGATGAAAGAAGAGAATTCTTCGTTCAGTTCTCCACCTTAAGGACAGAAAAAGGGATTGATCAAATTTTATTGAGTCTGACTTATAGTGATCATTTATCAAAGAATGACTCTGGTTATCAAATGATTGAACAACCGGGAGCAATTTACTTACGATACTTAGTTGACATTCATAAAAAGTATCTAATGAATTATGAGTTCAATACATCCTCTTTAGCAGAAAGACGGATATTCCTTGCTCATTATCAGACAATGACTTATTCACAAACTTCGTGTGGGGCTAATAGTTTTCATTTCCCATCTCATGGAAAACCCTTTTCGCTCCGCTTAGCCTTATCCCTCTCTAGGGGTATTTTAGTGATAGGTTCTATAGGAACTGGACGATCTTATTTGGTCAAATACCTAGCAAAAAACTCCTATCTTCCTTTCATTACGGTATTTCTGAACAAGGTCCTGGATAACAAGTCTAAAGGTTTTGATGATATCGATATCGATATTGATGAGATTGACGATATTGGTGCTTGTTACGATATTGGTGTTAGTTACGATATTGATGCTAGTGACGATATTGATGCTAGTGACGATATCCTTGATATGGAGCTGGAACTGCTAATTAGCGTGAATGCGGTAACTATGGATATGCTGCCTGAAGAGGAAGACCAACTTTATATCACCCTTCAATTCGAATTAGCAAAAGCAATGTCTCCTTGCATAATATGGATTCCAAACATTCATGATCTGGATGTGAATGAGTCGAATTACTTCTCCCTAGGTCTATTAGTGAACCTTCTCTCCAGGGATTATGAAACTAGAAATATTCTTGTTATTGCTTCGACTCATATTCCCCAAAAAGTGGATCCCGCTCTAATAGCTCCGAATAAATTAAATACGTGCATTAAGATACGAAGGCTTCTTATTCCACAACAACGAAAGCACTTTTTCACTCTTTCATATACTAGGGGATTTCACTTGGAAAAGAAAATGTTCCATACTAATGGATTCGGGTCCATAACCATGGGTTCCAATGCACGAGATCTTGTAGCACTTACCAATGAGGCCCTATCGATTAGTATTACACAGAAGAAATCAATTATAGATACTAATACAATTAGATCCGCTCTTCATAGACAAATTTGGGATTTGCGATCCCAGGTAAGATCGGTCCAGGAGCATGGGATCCTTTTCTATCAGATAGGAAGGGCTGTAGCACAAAATGTACTTTTAAGTAATTGCCCCATAGATCCTATATCTATCTATATGAAAAAGAAATCATGTAACGAAGTGGATTATTATTTGTACAATTGGTACTTCGAACTTGGAACGAGCATGAAGAAATTAACGATACTTCTTTATCTTTTGAGTTGTTCTGCCGGATCGGTCACTCAAGATCTTTGGTCTCTACCCGGACCCGATGAAAAAAATGAGATCGCTCCTTATGGACTCGTTGAGAATGATTCTGGTCTAGTTCGTGGCCTATTAGAAGTAGAAGGCGCTCTGGTGGGATCCTCACGGACATGCAGTCAGTTTGATAAGGATCGAGTGACATTGCTTCTTCGACCCGAACCAAGGAATCCCTTAGATATGATGCAAAATGGATCTTGTTCTATCCTTGATCAGAGATTTCTCTATGAAAAAGACGAATCGGAGTTTGAAGAGGGGGAAGGAGAAGGAGCCCTCGACCCGCAACAGATAGAGGAGGATTTATTCAATCACATAGTTTGGGCTCCTAGAATATGGCGCCCTTGGGGCTTTCTATTTGATTGTATCGAAAGGCCCAATGAATTGGGATTTCCCTATTGGTCCAGGTCATTTCGGGGCAAGCGGATCATTTATGATGAAGAGGATGAGCTTCAAGAGAATGATTCGGAGTTCTTGCAGAGTGGAACCGTGCAGTACCAGACACGAGATAGATCTTCCAAAGAACAAGGCCTTTTTCGAATAAGCCAATTCATTTGGGACCCTGCAGATCCACTCTTTTTCCTATTCAAAGCTCAGCCCTTTGTCTCTGTGTTTTCACATCGAGAATTATTTGCAGATGAAGAGATGTCAAAGGGGCTTTTTACTCCCCCAAAAATTCCTACTAGATCTCTATCATCTCTATATAAACGCTGGCTTAGCAAGAAGACGCAAGAAAAGCACTTGGAATTGTTGATTAATCGCCAGAGATGGCTTAGAACCAATAGTTCATTATCTAATGGATCTTTCCGTTCTAATACTCTATCCGAGAGTTATCAGTATTTATCAAATCTGTTCCTATCTAACGGAAC